AGAGGTGGACAGACAAGGACTTGACTCATTGCCATCGGTGAAATGAATCAATTATCATCTATCTGTCTTTCTTGGTTCAACTCGGGAAATGTTTTGAATTCATGTTGTCAGTCTCAACTGGAGTATACCCTCTCCATTGGGTTCGTAGTGTTCACGTGATCGAAATGCATTGGATGTATGCCCGGGCAATTCCAATATTTCATAGATAGAGTTTTTATGTCATGTCTAGATGATCACTACTGACAGTGAGATCAGAAAAGCAAGGAGCTTTCTTTCGATAGTGCTAATGTGGAAATGGAAAGATGTGAAATTCATTCCTCAATCTTTTGCCGTATAGCGTACTTTATCGAAAAGGTTGAGCATTCTTTCATTTAGAGATGTCACATCAATCAGAACTACTGTTTGAGACAAGGCATTCTCACCCCTCAACGTCTCGAAAGAAGAGACAAGGGCTGGAAAGAAGCAAAGAGTCTCCTCATAGCACTACTTCTTAGAGATAGCGTTAACGGATCTATTTCATTTCATAGTGCTACGCTTCGTTCGCATGAAGAAAGGAAGATAGTCTGGTCGGTTTCCCTTAACAAGGGGTCAGCACTCACAGGTTATGAGCCTTGCGAGCTGACCTAACTGCTCGACTCCGCGCATCTTTTCCTAGTCTTATTCAATCTATCATGAAAGCTCTTTATCCTTTTTTTGGTGGAAACCGTACTCCGCGAATGTGGTTTATACGCGAAAGCTGGCACTTGGATTTTTACATGATAAGCGAACCTTCGCATCTTTTGTTCTAAGTTCTTCCTTTGCAGCAATTACTAGATCTTCCTTCTCAGATGCGTGGGTCAGCAAGCCCAAGCCTTTGTTGTAGTTTCAGTCAAAATAGAATAAAATAAGGAATTTGCGATCCTGACTCGCGCAGCATCCCGATCGCAGTGAAGTCACTAATAAAATTCCCCAAAAGACGAGATTAAAGTGTTATTCTAGCGCATTCACAAAAGCTTTTTTCAGGGAGCAATTCCTTTTCAAGATTGGCAGTTCTTGGTTCATAGATCCGCCCGGTGACAAAAAGCGTCCTTTAAGTGAGAACCAAAAAGGAAAGAATGCCATCCCTGCTTCTTGGGGAAGGAGGGCAAGTGCCATCATAGGAGCTGTTGGAAGAAGGGCGACTTTTTTTGAATACGAGGTATCTTTTAGTATCTGTTGACCGGACTAGTCTCGTCCCATCTGGGCTGTTTGGCTGACATATCAAAAGGGTAGGATTCCGTTCCCGAGGGGGTGAGGCTGCCGCGCTTGGTACGGTGAGTTGTTAGCTATGGATCAAAGAGAAGGGCATATGTGATATCCATTCCGGTTCTTGATGCCCCTAAGGCAAAAGAGCTAAAGAAATGTTCTAGTCAAGTCGAGAGCTAGAGAGAGTAGATGATACGTCCAAGGGTGAAGCTAAGGCTTCTCTGGCCACTAGGGAGTCATCAAAGTATGAGTCCATACATTTGCTAGCTAATACTGGATCGTCAAAGACCGGATTCTATTTCTTAATACCGTACGTCTCTCTCCTAAGGGATCTAATCCGAACTCCTTCCCTCACTTCGTTCATGATAGTCGGTCGAGTGGCCACTCTTCCCCTTTATAGTGGAGTTTCGCCTCTTTCCTTGGCCTTATCTTTTGAGCTTCTTGTAATCAAGCGCGAATCAAATGAACCTCCATCCGGGCCTGTACCTAAACTCTGAAAGCGAGAACCTCTATTGTCGTCCCACATTACGAAATGAAAGAAAGCGGTAACTCTAATTCTGTTTATCTTCCTAACAGTAGAGCCACTCCCATTCCTCTCGCTTTCAGCGGACAGACCGAGAAAATTAGTACGCGTGACACCTACTTTCTCATCTGTACGCCTCTCCCTTCCACCCTCCCTTAGTAGTGGTCCTTTTCAAGCAAAAAACACGGGTTTGGGCGACCTCTTGACTCCATTTCCAACTGGCGAAGGGCAGGTTGGGAGCTGGGAAGAATACGAATCTTGCAAGAGGTGCCATCCTGACCTGGAGGAGGTGATGGGGAAGCTGCTGGTTCAACCGACCGAGGGGAAGCTGCTTGCTGACTTATACTCAATTGAAGGGTCAAGTATTAATCAAATAGTTCAGTTGTTGCGCCCTATATCCTAGTAAAGTTCGAACCGTTTCCAGAGCGAAGGATTTCGATCTCTTCTCTTCTAGGGCCAACGCGCCTATTCTATTACATTCCTTTCTCTTTCCCCTTCTTGGGTGAACCTGTCCCATTGCCTGAATCCAGGAATGGTGATGTCTCGTCCTAACATGGGTTACCCTCCCTAAACGGGTTTAATGGAACATGCCTAGGGCAGAGAAAGGTAAGTTTATCTAGCCCGAACGGCAAACACCTTAAGATAGGGCACTTCGTGGTTTAAACGGCTCTATTTTCACTATGCTCCACCGTTAGAAAAGAAATAAAATACATGCATATAGGCAAACCCCACGAACAACTAAAACATCCGTTTCGGGAGCTACAAGGAGGAAAAAATAGGATTCGGATGAAGAATAAGAAAGAGAGAACGATGCTGAGGCTGAAGTCGAAACCTACCTAAGTAGAAGTTCAAGGTAAAACGGGTGTTGATGTCTTAGAATAGGGAACACCAAGTGAAAGAGCTGACATCTGGAACTTGAGAAGGGGGACGAACTACTTTGTAAGGGAGACCAGGGACCCACTCTTCTTTTGTGCCACGAGGTTAAGCCGTTACACCAGTTCTGTTCCCACGCGTACTACCCGGCTGACTTTTCTTCTTTTTTTCCATCCAGCTTGACTCAAGAAGAGGAGTGAGTGTACTTCTTCTTCAATTGAATTGAGCTCCTTCTTATCCGCCGAACCAGCCAATCTTAGGCTTAACCGAGAGCTTTCTTCGTGCTACCAGGGTAGGTCAGTTTCTTCCTTAATCCGTAACGTAACGACTGGCCGGAAAGAATGACCTTTAAAGGAAAGTCTTAGCCCGGCCTCCTGTTGGAATTAAAACCAAGCTTTATAAGCACGGTCTCTAAGATCGAGTTTCCCAACCTATCCTATATGACATGACCAGCTTCATACTCTTCTTTCCTGTTCGGCTTTTTTCTTCTAGGTAAATTCCATGGAGAAGATAAGGTTGTATAGGCAGTCTAACTAGTATTCGTGTATGGTGGGCTATGGCTCAAGGCGAGAGTAGAATAGGCAAAGGCTGACGAAGGAAGGGAAAATCAAAGTCAATCCTTCAGGAAAGCCTAATGGAAGGCGTCGGTCTAAGTAATCGGTAGCTATAGAGTCTCGCATTACCTTTTCAACCTTTCTTTTCACATATAGTCGTAATAGCGGCACGGCAGGATCTTTATCTGGACATTCCCGAAATGCCATTGTGGGCTCAGCTGTCTGCGATGATTCTAGACGGATTCTTTTATTTGGAAGTTGAAGTTCTAGATCTTGGACTTTTGGAAAAAGATCTTTTTCAGGCAAGCATAATAAAAGCCTTTATCGGGAGCTCGTAGTGCTAAGTTCAGCCTGAGAGTTTGGTTTATTTGTACGTGCTCATTTCTGCTGATAGTGCTCGGACTTGTTGGACCACTCTATCATAAAGAACCTATAAAATTAAAAATTCCTTACTTGACAAAGGTTCTCCCCTTATGGATGGAAAGGTTCCCGCCTCCGCCCGATCGATTTAATCTATTCCCACCTTCACATGCTTGCTGGATTACAGGTTGGCTTGCTAGCGTCTTGCTATTGGCTTTCTAGCTAATACGGCTTTTTTCTAAGGTGAAATTGTTCAATCTGAACTTATACCTTTAAGACTTGAAGAGAGAAGATACCTTCGCCCACCCACCATGCTACGCGAAAGATGAACTTCAATAAGTAGAGCCTTTACGCCTATTATTTATCTTTATTCAAAGTAAGCAGATCGAAAGCACGAAAAGGAATGTCTTAGCGTGCCCTTACTCTAATTCTAAATAAAGCTCTTTCGCGCACTAAGTCAAGCAGGGAGTTTTATCGGTTACAGTAGCCCGGTTCCCCAAAACTTGTTCTCATCCGAGGCAGTGCAGAGTTGGTCAAGTGCTCTCTCTCTCCTCTTCCTCTGGCCTGGAATAGAACTGCCATATTCAATAGCTCTAGCCTAAGGAAGAATTCATTTGAGTGAGAATCCGAACTTGCTTATTCCAATTTCCTTATAGCTGTCCGCTTCCAGAATAGAGGAAGAGAAGAATGAACCGAACCAACCCACGAATGACACGGTGGCTGCAGCTTCAATCTCGTTCAATCGGCCCGCTATTCATTACTTTTCAAAATCTTTCTTTGTTTCAATGAGAAGCAATTAACTAACCTTTTGAAAATCGCTTGTTGAGCGCCCTTCTCTTTTTTAAGAAAATGAAAGAAAGAGGGCTGGGCTCGACCCAACCTCAGTTAGTTATAAATGCACTCGACTTTCACAATAGGTCAAATGAATATAACGGGTTTTTTTTCTCCCGAAACAAGTGGTTTCTACGTATATATATATGGATAAAGCGCTCAACACTTCAGATACAGGCGCTCGATCATAGGGGTTACAGATAGGGTTGAATGCTTCGGCTACCAATGCACTGATTGAAAACACTAGGATTGGTTCTCGGTTGAACATGCTAAGGCTTATGGAGCTGAGGCTGATCCTCTCTCCCAACCAACTCTTTTCCTCCTTTTTTGAATATGCTTAAAAAAGGGAAGTGAATATATATATATAAAATAGATTCGAACTTCTATGTTCAAAACTGGGCAAGCAAGGGTACTTTGGATAGCCATTCCATTTTCCGGTTTAGATACGTGGTGCCTTGAGTCCTAGAGCTTTCCTGCCAAGAGTAGCAAGCCCGGGAAGGGCGGATGTATCTTGAAAAGCGAGTTGGTCTATTGGAAGGGGAGGGGAAGCATTGGTTGGAAGCCAAGCCCGATCGTTTAGCTTTCCTTTCGACAAGAGAGTTCAAGTTCAAGCAAGACAGAGGTCTCACTCTACTTCAAATACGACATAGCTTTGCGAAAGGTACTAAACCCCCTATATACCCGACAGGGGAAGACCCCTAAGATATGATAGGGGAGGCGGGGTTCATCGCTTGAAGCTAGAACCAGAGTCATAGGGGCACTTTTTGTTTTGCCTTCCTTAAGTCCAGGAAGAACGCCCGATGTTTTTTCGTGGAGCGCAGAATTTGCCTTAATCTAGAGAGTATATACAATCTATGTCACTGGCAAGAGCATGATTGAGGGCTTTATACTGTAGTCTGTAACTCTTCAATTGGTTATTGGCTCTACCCCCAGCCCCTTCATATTCCGTATCCTGCTGCTTCTTTGCTTGCTTTTCTTGATCAAGCATTCCGCAAAGAGGTAGTAGCATTTGGGGTGACAATAATTTAATTTTCCGGATAAGCCGGCACAGCTCTTGCTTGCTGTCTGTATGTGGTAGGGTCTGGTCAACTGCCCGGCCACCTCTTTTTTCATCTCTTGTCAACGCTAGAACTTTTTTAAAAATGATGCCATTCCGAAGTGAAGCTCAATTTCTATTCATTAGTTCAGCGCTAAGATGTAGAACTGGATTGTATATGGGAGCGCTTGAAATGGTTTGGTTTAACCGAACGCTCGCGTCGATGTTGCTGAGCCCTTTCGCTCCTTGAATTACTGAGAACAAACTTTCTACGATCCTATAGTGGCTTATCGTAGCTAACAAATGATCTTCACCAAATTTGGTCAGCATGTAGCCCGATACGAACGCAATTACATGTCTCAATACTGACTACCTACCCGGACCGGGGACGGAAAGGGCTAAATATAGCCCAAAGAATTATGGCCCTACACCGAGAAGTTATAACGGACTCTCTCAGTCAAGTTGATTTGGGGCTGTGTTCAATAACTGCCGTCCCATCCCTCATTACTGATGCGTATTTTGCGCCTGTCTCTTTTCAATTCACTTTTTTTCTTGTTTTCTTGAGCTCCGCATGCAAGTCTTTTGTCGCTGGGCTAGGGCATCCAGTTGACAGCGAGGTTTCTACCTTGATTATAGCACTTCCCAGGTTGAGCTGCAGGGCCAGGCTCCAATAAAGGGCCTCCACCTCCTCCTGCATTTTCCAAGCAGATTACCGATTTCAGACGATACCTTTGCATTTTTCAGTGATGAAAATCAAAATGGATGCAGTATCATGTGAGGTGTTAGGGACAATGCATGTGGTGTTTGAAGGGAAGCTTTTACTGCTTGTGAATGCGATCAAGTGCATGGGGGATGGTCTGTGTTTTGGTATCTGAGGACTAATGTATGCTTTTAATTTTATTAGGTAATTAACCCAATTGTATCTATTGCCTTGTCTGATCTCTGATGTACTAAACTATTAATTGGATTTGGCATTTGGGTTGTTATGACATTGTGACTCGTGACATGCATCTTCAAGGGTCTTATGAGTGGTTAAGTAGCTAGTTTAAGAGCACTAGTAACTTTGTGTCTTAATCTCAATGTTGTAAAGCTAAAGACTTTGACCCCATGATGCACTTTCTCTTGGTTGTAATTAGCTTGCAATTGCTTGGTTTGTCTCTTAGTCGGACCATTGCAATCTTTCAAGTTTAAAAAAGGATGGCCCGTGATTTGTTTTTATCTAGCAAAACATGATGATGATTTCCTCGTGTGTGGTACTACGCGAAGCGAAGTCTTCGAACTGGCCCAGCGGGTTAAAAATCATTTGCCCCGAAAAGCGCCCCTTTCGTGCAAAGCGACGTACAGGGCGTGTGCCTACTGGCACTAAATGGGATGACTGATAATACCACATTACCTTCTTCAGGTCCGTAAAGAAAGCATAGAGCCCTGTGAAAAAATACAACTAACTTCTTTTCGAACGTTAATCACTCGTGAGGTAGAAACCCGTTTCGTGGCTGAAGAGGCCATTTGATTATTAGCAAGACTTAGCGGTAAGGTTCTCCTGGCCCGAGCTAGCGCTTTGAGTCCTTCCGTGAAAGCTTGAAGAAAGAGAGCCATATCTTCTTCTTCTTTCTATGCAATTCAGTGTCATAAATAAGTCAAATGCACGACCGAAATGACAATATTATTTCCGCCTGCAAGAAAGAGCGAAGCAAGGGCACTACCCAATCTTTCCTGCAGGAGAGAGCTATCCGTGATAGATTGAATAATACTTGATAAAAACTTCTGTTCTTTCAACCGCGAGTAGAATCAGCATCGCTTGATTTAGCAGGAGATGATTCTGTATGCGCTGCATCCGCATCACGGCGCTCACGTGTTAAGAGATCGGCTTTCCCATTCTTTCAGTGCCTTCTCGTAAAAGCGCTAGAACCTATTGGCGGAAATATCTTTGCGTAACATTCGTTTGTAAGACACATTGAGATGCTTTAAAACCGTTGTTTCAGAACTTCCTTGCTATGACCTATAGAGTGATTAACGTGCCTTAAACCCTTGTACCGTTTTGGTAGGTTTTGCTGATGCCGGTTATCTCTCTGACCCGCATAAAGGTCGTTCCCAGACAGGTTATGTCTTTACTATGGGCAATATCTTGGAGGTCTACTAAGCAGACCCTTGTCGCTACTTCTTCGAATCATGCAGAGATTATAGCTCTTCACGAGAGTGTTCGTGAATGTGTATGGTTGAGGTCCATAATTACGCATATTCGAAATTCCCCACAGATGTACCTACGTGCATTTATGAGGGCTTGCATTGAACAAATGAAGCAAGGGCGACAACACAACACCGCCGAAATTCTTTTACAATCAGCAACAACAGACACTCCTCAAGATTCAAGCGAATGATCCGAGGACAATGTCGCAGATTTGGTAAACAAATCTCTTGCATTTGAGAAGCATGTGAAGAGCATTGGTTTGATCAAGCTCTCAGATCTCCCATGATTTCGAGAATCAGGGGGAGACGCAGACTTCAGGGGACGTGTACATGTCAACTTCTAAATCTGAGGGCTCGTGGTTGTCCTCATGTCAATTGAGAATCAAGATAACCTTGAGTACCACTATCTTATTCTATCTTCTGTCAGTTGTACAAACCCCCCTTATTATTTACATAGCGAGGGAATTAACTATACGTGAATGCAAGTCAATTAGTCGTTAGGGATTGACATATTAGTCCCGTCTAATCCATAACCAACTATCTATGATTGATGATAGAAAGCATTCTTCAGCGGTTGTACCGTTAACTATCTTATTCATGTAAACGCAGCCGTAGGCGATTCTATATCTGTTTTCGAAGCTTTCTCTCAAGATCCTTGCTATCGAGACGGCTAGTAACCATTTGTGTTGACCGCATTGCGTGCGGGATGTGTCAACCGGGGTCGTATAGATCATTTCTTGTTAGCAAGGCACCGAAGGTGAGGAAAAAATAGCACATTATGGCGCTAAAGATCACTGCCATCTCACGAATTGGATTTGAACCAATCAGGTCGACTTTCCTTTTAGTCGATCGTGATCCCACCCGCCCTCTTTACCTTTAAGAAACAGAAAAAAAAAGAATCAAAAAACAAAGACTTGTCAACCTGTAGTGATTACTCCCGATCCGAAGCACCCCTTTTCCATTCATAGAGAGATCCAATCGTCAAAATCAATAAAAAGGCCATCATGGACCAAGATCCAAACGGATCAATCTTGTTGAGAGGTACTGCCCAAGGAAAGGAAAAGGTTACTTCCGGATCAAGGATAATAAATAAAATTGAAACAAGATAAAATCGTATATCGAAACGACTTCTGGCATCACCGAAAGGATCGAAACCACATTCATAGGCCGACAATTTTTCTGGATAGGTTGAACTATTGGAAGCAAATGGAAAAGGAACACCGAGTGGGATCAAAGAAACTAGCGGACTGATCACTAAATAGATACAAATAGGTGCAAATTCTGACATCACCACAGCCACCTTGGTTCTCTCGCTCCTTGCTCGCGGAGCGGCATACCGGAAAAAAGAAAGAATCAAAAGTCTATTCCTATCAAATCAAGAAAAAATGTTGAACAAACTCCTAGAAGCAATCATCTAATATGTCCCTGATAGCCTTTCCAAGGGCATCCCAGGGCCTTTCGCCGTCCACCACATCATTATCAGGTGCGGCCGGGGGGATTCCCTGTTGAGTAGGTTCCTCTCTTGAGGATGGAAGTGAAGTTCAGTTTTGATGTCGACTCCGCTCTAAGAGCAGTGAAGTTGAATTCGAGTGAAAAGCAGTTAGCTCAGGTAGCTTGAACTATAACTCTTCCTCCCACTAGGGAGAGCGAGGTTTTCAATCCTTTTGACTTGACACCTTTCTTGTCGGAGTGAACGGGGTTGCCTCGTTTCGGGGTTATCTTGTTGAATGCCCGTTGAATCGTATATAACTGATTGTCTAACTGGAAAGACCTCCATACCTACCGATCTGAGTACAGAAATCTTGTGTAAGAAAATGGGTCGTTCTTGTATATGTCCACTAATTTATATATCCCCAAGGAACTCTCATTAGAAGGTCATATCCGAGTCCATAACTTATTTTGTAATAGCCCTTTGACCCTGTTTGCTCTTCCATTTCTTAGTAGGAGTGCTCCTATGTTAGCAGGACATTTCGTGCAAGAACTAGGTTTGAGTTAGTGCACTAACTAGGTTCTTTTTTCTCCCCTAATGGCTCTATCTCTGAGTTCTTATTTCGCTCACTAGGGCAGAGGAGGGCTCCAAGCTATCTTGTTAATGATAAGCCAGAATCCTTTCTTCTATTCTTTATGTAATTTCCTCTACCGTTTGGGAGTGAGTTCGAATTACCTTTGCTTCGCAACCTTCTTCAAGGTTTCGGCCAGGAGAAGGTAGAGCGGATGTAAATGTGCAAACAGCACCTGCCTTTCAAGTTGCACCGGCGAGCGCATCCGATTCGAAAGTCCTTTCCTTCCCGTTCAGTTGCTGAAAGTATAGAGATAAGCTTTCCCCTTTACTTCGTAACCTTATCTATACCTATACCTTGTAACCCAGGTTACGCTCTTCCCCGGTTCCTTCTATTTAGATTCTTTATTCAAGGCGAGAACTCTTTTCTTTCTGAACCTTTCTTCTCGGGACGGATATAGTGGGGTCGGATATCAGGCATCTGCCCTATTCTCTTTCTCTTCAACCTTCCATAGGCGGGACTGAGACTGGGTTTGCCCTACCGCTGCTCCAACCAAATTCTGGTGAATGAGCGCTTTCCTGGGTTCACTAGAAATGCCATCTATCGCACTGGATTTCCTCACTTCATATAGTCGCTTCAAAGTCTTACTAATTCAACTGTCTGCCGCGTGCGTGTGTACTTCATTAGTGTAATCTGGCAACTGAAATACATGGGCTATGGCTATCTTCTATTAGAAGCTATGCCCTTTTTAGAGTTTTTTACAGAATAATAAGGTGTGCTCTTCCTGGATTGCTATTGCAGCTTGGCTTTCTTGTCTGTTATTAACCCAATGTTTTTCCTGTCGCTTTGACTCTTCTCACGAATTGGATTTGAACCAAGAAAGTCTTCCAACTCTGCCTTTTAGGGTAAGATACCCTGGCTTTCACTGTTTTGATGTACGATTCTCAAAGGCTTTCTTCTTTACTGGCTGTAACGTAACAAGCGAAGCACTTACACTCGCTCGATTCCTTCATTTAGAACGCTCTAGAGGAGTAGGACTTGAACCCTCAATGGCTGGACCGACAGCAAAGGAACCTGGTCACTCGCTCGAACCCAGAATCCATAGAGTACTTCACTTCCTCTCTCCCTTACACCCTGACACTAGAGGGCTGTAACGTACTCATACCTTCAAAAGGCGGAAAAGAAAGCAGAAGAAATGGATAGGTATGTAAAAACCTCCGATATCCATGGAACCTTTTACTCCCTAGGGATCACTCCATTCCGAAAAGAAACTCTTACCGACTAGGGAAACCTCGTATAGACATTGTGTCTCGCAAGGAAATTGGCAGCTGGCCTAAAATAACTTGATTGAACTAGCTTGATCACATGAAAAGAAAAAAGCTTTCTCCCTGGCAGGGAAACTGGCACAGCAACATGAGGGGCAGGGACTACCGTTAGCGGGACTGCTACGGGGAAGGACTAGTCGAGATGAAGGGACACTTTCATTGTCTATAAAGGGAAAGGGCAAAGAAACTCCAAGGACTCTGGCTATAGGGATGTGACAGAATTCCCTGCGAGAAATCCTCCCACTGCGGGCTTAACTGGCAGAAGCATTGGATGCCCTTTTTTCTCCAACACTAGATGCGCTTGATCTAGCCGGAACTATATCCGAAAGAAAAGAAAGATATAACTGGCTTACTTGCGGACTTAGCAATGGCCATTAGGAGCACTTCTACAAATATTGATATTGGGAATGCCACTACTGAGACTGGAACTCAAAGGCCTCCAACGGTAACTTCAACTCCAGGTAAGGCGGAAGCACTTTTAGGGCTTAGGACGAGAAAGACATATTTTACACTCGCTTTTGACCTAGAATTAACAGATGGATTGGCCTTGCCTACTTCAATGCCAATGCCTGGTAAACATGTAGAAAAGACAGTTGAGAAGGCCTTTAGGGGCGCTGTTTTCATCCAACTCGAAATATCGTAAGAAAACGCACACAAGATCCCATGTCTTTCTTGGTTGGACCAACCCAACCAGCGATGTCTTACAAGTCTTTCATCTTTCTTTTTTAGAGCAAGAATCTAACAGTCAAAAGTTTACGATGAGCATCTATTTGAGTCGATCATTTCCAAGATCTAATTCCAGTTTTCAGTTATCTAGTGGTAATGCCTTACAATCAGAAGTAGTACGCTTAAGGGAAGAAAAGTTCTTGGTGGATGCAGGACCTGGGACCCCCAGAATTTGTATGCAAGATGAGCCTACAGGAGTGCCAATCAACCGAGCCGCCAGGTTTGAGAATAAGGTGGGATCCCAGGATGTAGTGGCCGGTGAATCACTGATCAAAGAGCATATTTTGGAGAGATTCTTCATCGATGTAGTGGCCGGTGACTCAAAGTGCAAAGAGCGAGCAGCCGCCAGGTTTAATTCTTTGGTGGGATCCACAGATGTAGTGGCTGGTGAACCGCTTCTTCTTCTTCCACGAAGATTCAGACAAAGGCTCGCTTGGATGGAACTGAACAAGATTTGGAGAAGGAATAGAAAGGTAAAGGGCTTTATTCTTCAGAAAGTCAAAAGAGGATTTTTAGTAGGCATCGGGGGTTTCATTACTTTTCTTCCATTCCGCCGGATATCGAATGGTCGATTCACCATTTTGAGCATTAACCTCAAAAGGCCGAAGATTGTGGTGTTCTAACAGCGGCAGATCAAACAAGAACTTATTTCTTTCTAGATTAATTTTTTTCAACAACCGATCCTTGTCCGTGCGTGGAAGGAGGAGAGTTGTAGCCGGATCGAACTCCCTTGACTTCTGAAGCGCTTGGACATAGGATTTCCGGCGTAGCGCTTTTCCTCCAACCTATTCCTCAAAAGAGAGGTTCCTCCTCTATCCCTTCAACCTTCTCGGCAGGTGGGATGCCCCATAAGCGCTTTTACCTTTCCTCTTTTACCCATCCATCAATGAAAAAATTTGTTATTACGTATCTAAGGAACTCGACCCCAACTCATCTATCCCGACCGAAGCCCACCATTGAACCTCCAAAAGCAGGACCTGGTGCTCCTGTCTTCTCTTCCCAATGGCAGGAATCACCCTGATAGGAGCATCTGTAGCGGCATCAGTAACGAGGGAAAGAGAGGCGGAAGGCGCCCCTTCCAAACAATGAAAAAAATCCGGGGAACTTCGAAGCTTATGGGGCCTCCTCTTGTAAGCTAGCTCCATTCGATCGATCGCTTCCGTTCGGAATAGATTGGTTGGGAATTTGATGCTCTGCAGTGAAGGTTACGAAGTAATATGAAGAGTGGTAAACTCTGAAAGATGGAAACAGGGGAGTTGGCTGATAAAGATGGACAGTAAGGATCGCGTAATATCAATTTATCGTCCTCGGAAATTCTAAGCTATATGGGGGGCTTGGATGGTGAGCAAAAACAATTGATCAAGAAGTTGGTCAACTTTCGCATGAAAGAAGGTAAAAGAACGAGAGTTCGTGCTATTGTTTATCAAACTTTTCATCGCCCTGAACGCAATGTAATCAAACTTATGGTTGACGCCGTAGAGAATATAAAGCCCATATGCGAAGTGGAAAAAGTAGGAGTAGCTGGTACTATTTATGATGTCCCTGGGATTGTAGCCAGGGATCGTCAACAAACTTTAGCTATTCGTTGGATCCTTGAAGCAGCTTTCAAACGACGTATAAGCTACAGGATAAGCTTAGAGAAATGTTCATTTGATGAGATACTGGATGCTTACCGAAAGAGGGGAATTGCACGTAAGAAAAGGGATAATCTTCATAGACTGGCTTCCACCAATCGGAGTTTCGCCCATTTCAGATGGTGGTAAAGTGAGACCACATAACGAGCTCTTCAGCAATAGTCTGAAAAATTAACTTCAAAGGGAGGGTAAAAGATTGGAAAGTGTAGAGAGTTTTCGCGGCCGGAGCTTCCTATCTCTCATTCGTTCCGTTCCTCATATCTCCGGTCAATGGACATTAGATACGTGATAACACTTGTGGTTTCGGCGAATCGCCTTCACTCTCGGCAGCCTCTTGGTGTCCCAGGAGACGAATCGAAGAAATTCGGTTAAGAATCAAAGCCTTTAAGGAGTTGGAAAGGGAGGAAAACCAGAAAGATAGCCCATGCGGCTTCCACAGAAACGGATTTATCACAATCCACAAGGTCTTGTCAAGCGAGTTGTCTTAAGAGCAATTGCCGTAGAATCAGACTGCCCAGTGTCCATTACAGATGCCCCTTGATAGAAAGAACCAAAAGAAGCAGCGCTTCTCTTTCTATCATTCCTGCTTTAGACTAAGGCATTCCAGCGTTCATTCGCCAGGCCAATCAATCTTCTGAAAGAGCCCTGCCTCTGGTTTGCCCACTGCATATATTCATTGTCTTCTCTCGGCGGAAAAGGGGCTTCTATAGAGGTCAGAGTCGCGCGTACCCAAATCTGAATAAGTAAATCGGCTCACAAATGGAGGAATCTAAACCTTTCTCTATTTCGAATGTCAAACCTGAATGCAAGCCTAATAGGGAAAGTGCTAAGGTTAATGCCCCATGACGCGAGATAAAAGGACTAAGAGCCTTTATCCCATGGTCAACAATCGGCTTCACTCGCTCAAGTTTTTCATAAATGGAGCGCATCAGTTCTATTGAGAACCAATTCCTCGAGTAAAGGCTTCTACAGCTGGTTGACAAAGAATCCGAAATGCGCCACTTTTCCTGGTAGGAAACGCTAGAATATTGCACTGATCGGAGAGGAATTCTATTTCATTCATTGCCCATCATCGAAAGTCTTTGATTCCTGCTTTAACTAATAGAAAGAGGGGATGAAAAGTTTCTATATCCCACTCTGAAACAAGCCAATAGGTAAGGACTAAGGGTCCGCGGGAAGGCCTTATGAACGAAATAAAGAATCAGTGAAGCCGAGTGACGAAGTAGCTCGCCCGTGAGTGAGAGGCGAACCGTGTAAAAGTAGGGTTCCTAAGCAAGCGAAGGTGGGGAACAGAAGGGTTGGTGCTTATACTCCGACAGGTATTTCCATGGCTAGAAAGGCTTCTTCAATCCAGCCATATCTTACCGACCAGGGGCTTTTGAGCGAGCAAGCCACTTCTCGGCAAGCTACCGTTCTTTCGGGTATTTATCCGCTTTATTGTAATTTGATGGACTTCTTCACTTCTACTTCGTAGCCTCGATCGAAAGCCAACTACAGACAAGTAACAACTTCTTGATACCATTCGCGCGACCTCCCAGACAGCACCCGCTTACCGGGAGAAAGACGAAATAGGATGGGTTTACAGCCCTAGGCAATAGTTAAAAAAGAGCATGTCCCAAGTGAGTTCTGATCGAAGGTGAGCACCAAGTTCCCATCAGGAGCAGAGGCAGTTCTTTCCAGACTTTCTTTCAAGAGTTCTAGTCGCGCCTCTCCACTCTAACAAAGTAGTCCATCTGAAAGAAAACGTGGGTTTTCTATACAAATGGTGCCCATTCGGCCAATGTTGAGTGTCAGGCGAAGCTACCCCCCAGTATCAATGCGACCAGGGAATCGATGGCACGTACCGTTGTCAGTTACCAAGTGATGATCTTAAAGCCCAATCCGCAGCCTAATCACTTCGGCTTGTTCCTTCCTCGCTGGATTTCCAAGGGATCCCACTACCGTGGGCTATGCCTGGTCTTATTTCTTTCAGAACCTATGATCTCCATTGTTCTGATTTCCCTGCCAGGAAGTGGAGAGCTTGCTAAAAAGCTCCTCGCAACGAGATGGGCTGGGTGTCTGTCTTCGTGCTCATCAACTGGAGAATCTCGTTTCTCTTTTAGTTGATCGACCTCTAATCGATATCTAGGTTCTGAAAGAAAGGCACTGAAAGTGTGCGCCTGCCTCAAAAACTTTATCCCCGTAGCCACGGATAAACGTCTTTGCTTCGCAACCTTCTTGATGATGGTGGGCAAATAAAGTCTTCACTTCGTTCAGAACCGGCCCTTCTTTCACCGTTGCTTCGCAACCTTACATCTGCCAACTTCGATTCGAAATCCCGGAAAACAAGCTCCTGCCAAGTGAGCGACATCAGCTTACGAGCCAGATGATAGATGATGCAATCAACCATACAATACAGTAAATGAATATAAGGGTTTCGGGGTAGAATGTTGAAGGGATACGTACCCAGTAAAAGTTCAGAGCGGAATGAATCGGAATTCAGACAGTTAGAAGGGTTGGAGGTCAGGGTAAAGGTGGAGGCTCAATTACACGAGAATCCCCGCGAGCCCTGGAACTAGCCCTATATTCTTGTGCAACAGGGGAAGCTTGGATGACAGACCATTTCAAAAAAGATACGAAAACCAAGGGTGGGTTCTCAGTCCGGTTGAGCAGATGTGGACGAGCTAAGAGGCCACACCTTCCCCCAACGGTCGTGCTCCCATATACAACCTGTTGTGCTTATACAGTGAAATCTTTTTTTTTCTATCAATAAACAAGGTAGCGGGTGGCCAACCCACCCGGGGACTGGCGAGCCCCGCGGATTCTCTAAAAATCTCTCCGTTTTCTTTGTTTAGGGCTCTCCATAAGCTAATAATGAATGCCGAGATCAAACGACATCATGTACCGCGGTTAGAGGGACCTCTTCTGCCTACTCTTCCCTATTATAGGTTCAATGAAGTGAGTTTCCGCTGCTGCTTTTCACTTGACTGAAGGCACCGAAGGTTATGTTGCCATGGTATTTTTGTGTGGGAAGTGGAATGCGGGCATCTGCGGGTCAAGTTTTGGAGGGAAGGCATCTTTCTCTCCCAATTGCCAAGAGGATTCATCTCGCTGCCTTTCCTATCAAGAGTCATAATAGAATTAGGAAAGAAGAAGACGCGTCAGAAGATACCGATGCCGATGTTTGATGGCATTGTGAGAATACTTGAAAATGTGAGGCATGTTCCGGAATTGAAGAAAAGCTTGATTTAACTTTCGGAGCTTGATTCTCGTGGCAAGGTGGAGTTATTAAAGTCTCCAAAGGCATTTTGGTTGTCATGAAAGGTATTCGGAAACTTGTATAAATTGCTTGGAAGCACGGTTGTTGATGGTGCACAAATGGTGATAGAACATGATGAATTTCCGGTGATTGGGTCACATGAGTGAAAAAGGTATGGAGATCTTGATGAAAAGGGAACTTATTCCACAAGGAATTTTGTGAGCATTGTGTATATGGGAAGCATCATAAGCGAAGCTTCAAGGCCACTAGTAAAGGCATACTTGACTACATTCACTCGGCCCGTCTCGCACTAAATCATGTGGAGGTGCATCATACTTCATATCTTTCATTGATGAGGGTCAAATTCTTGAAGTCAAAGGATGAAGCTTTCATGGCATTCAAGCATTTCAAGACCGAGGTTCTGAAAGAAAAGAAACCGGAAGGTGGATCAAGGTGATTAGAACGTTTGGAATTTGTAAACAAAGTCTTTCTCAAGTATTGCAAGGATGAAGGAATTGTCATGCATAATACCATTGTTCGGAGCCGCTCGAATGAAATGAGAGGGGCAGTCAAACCGCTATAACCTGGTATATACATAATATAGAACCAGCTCACTGTAACAGCTATAGATAACCGGTAGACTTAGCCCATGAGTGGCTATAGGTATCGGATTGAAAGAAAGTTCTACGTACAACATATCTGCGTCCCAGTGACTTCTTGTCTAGAACTAACCCTAAAGGGAACGAAAGCTCATTGATACTAGTTTCTATTTCATTCGAGCACATGTGGGCGTGAAGACTCAAGTTGTGGACATTTTCACACGCACTAGCTCAAATGTGTCCAGAGAAAAACCCCAGATAGAAGAGCCCACTAACTGCTAAGGGGACAGGAAAGTGTCACAGTGACCAGCAATTTGATCTCCGACAATAAGAAGAAAGCACCGCAGCTAGCTCGCCTTGTCCACGGAACTTCTCCTGTTGAGAATCCTATCTTGCTTGACTGCGCTGGCCTTAAAGCATTGATTTGACTTATCCGCTTAAGTGAGAAAAGGAAGTTGATTTAGCTTGAACCTTGAGCCATAGAAGAGGACCTTTCAGAAGGACGACTGGCTTTAGCCCGAATTAACCGAGAGTCAACCTATTTAACCTATTTAAAGGGGGATTCTCCATTTACTGTATCGTATCCTTTTCTTGTGGTGATGGAAATATATATGTAAGATTGTTGTAGAAGTTTCCAGCCTCACAGGCTTTAGATTGGACTATGGAACCGAGCGAAGACCTTTGAGATGGATATACCCCGGGAGAGTCCACTTATGAAATGGATCCGGATTAACCGCTTTCGACTGAGATGTAACCTTCGCCTTTGCTTTTGGTATTCTATGCGGCTTTCTCCAACTCTAATCTCAGGTTTTTCTTTCTCTATGAACTCTATAGATTGATTGATCCACAAAGAGATTGTACCTACTTCAGTATAAGTTTCTCCTTAACCCTATGGCACTTCGTTGCTTGCTCCAGTGAGCTACCTATTTAATGAAAGGGATCTTATTCTCCTTTTTCAGTGTGTGTACACGCTTGAAAGCGGAAAAGATGAACTCAGACTAATAAAAAGGAAACGGAAACTTATCTTCTGTCCCGTGCGTGCAATTTCCCTTCCTGGTGCAACCTAGACCACAGGAGGCTACCAGCCCCTTCCTAAGGATCTGATCTATCTCGTGGGACTCACTCCGGAAGTATAAACATTGAAGCGGTAAGGCTCTCAAATGCGAGCAAACCCGAGAAAACAAACACATACTAGTTCAACTATGAGGACTTCGAAAGAGTACGTACTACGGGTCAGTACTAAAGGCTTCGTTAGCTAGTTCTCCTTTGTAAACCCACCGTATCAACACCAGAACATATTCGAAGCTATTCTGAATGTCGCCACCGGACTAATTGACCGCCCTATCCTATTATCATTCCTATGATTAGATCGCCCACGGGCTAAAACCTTCGCCATCGCCCTAGACTGCTAACAAAGATTCTAACCCTACAGGATCCTACCCTTCTACTAAACCTGACTTCCCGCTTAAGAAGTACTCGATTCCCGTGCGAGCTTTGAGAATCAGTCTACCCCTCTATAACACAATCTTTCTTCTAGTCTTGCTTTCTCAAGCCTATCCTACGTCCGGAATGCGATTGGGTCTTCTTTTTACGTCGAACCGGTAGGCCGGCTTTTGATAGCAACCCCTTGCCTGTAGGAAAAGTGTTCCATTCTTGGGTTCGGAACTTGAACGCATAGTTTTCCCCCGGCAGGCGCTTTTTGCCCTATATAACCCAATTGAGCTAGCCCGCCCCGGAAACTCTTTCTTTCTATTATAGAAGAGAAATGACCATAAGCCCAGACGTCGTTACCGTTTGCCGCTTTCGAGCTTTCGCTAGCTCTGTTGTTAGATTAGATAGGTGTAGTCACCCCTTTAGAATAGAATAGAATAATCTCGATTTGCTTTGTCTTCCGTGCTCGGGCTAAGCCCTTGCCTTGCTTTTCTCCCGTCACCTCCGGCTATCTGCCTTTCCGACCGGTAGTGGGGACAGCTGACCACCACTTACCGCTTAGACGAAGACTTTCTGGAAGGCTTCAGCCTATGTAAGAAAAGCATTTAAGCTGACTGGGGCTCTTGTGGAGCTTGCCTACATACCTTCCTAGCTTGGACAGGATAAAGTCAGATGTAGTTCTAATAGGATTCAATCCAGCCCGGGGCTAACCTGTTTACCGGATCTTTAGAGGTCTGCCCGTCCCTCAAACACTTTAGTGGACGGACTTATGTCAGGTCAGAAACTAACTCTAAAATCAACTTTCACCTATTTTAAATTAAATTCACTGCTAAAGGATCTTCTGAACGCATTTCCTGAAAGTAGACGACAAGTTTTAAATCTTAATGCAGGAAAATTTCCTTTTTTCATATACGGAGAGTGTAATTTTTTAATGCGTTCTTAATTCGCTTATAATATATAGTCTTTTTTATATTATTATGTTTCAACATCTGTTTCTTTATTGCTGTGAAGCTTATAGGTTGGGGTTTAGAGTCCGTGGTAAAGGCGATACGTCGCCAGTCATTGCGAGAATTTAAAATCCTATCGTCCGAAAATCCATCGGAACGGAGAGCATCCTCGAGTTCGCGATCGCACTTTAATTGTAAAGTTACCAAGTTCTCGCGCTCAGTATCAGAAAGAGTTTTTTTATAAACATTATGTTCAATTAAGTGTTCTAACTCACTCTCTAACTCTATGCGGCGCTGGGTGTCAGAAAGTAATGGAACCTCCGCCGACAACGAAGGCGAGCCCCTCCGCTCACCCTGGTGGGAGCTTTCGCCTTCGAGCGGGTACGAAAAAAGGCCAAAATTCTCAGAGGGGCCGGGAGGTGTAGGTGTACCAGGACCTCCAGCCATTCCCCCCGGATAGAATTGAGCAACCGCCCGGGATAGGTCCTCCATAAAGACATATCCCAGTTTGACGGCTACGCTCGCCAGAAGAAGAGAAAAGAGCGCTCTCCCAATACAAAATACAACGCTTTGAACTCTTGTCGGAATCTTCCTAAACCCGGGTATCCGACATAAGAACCGTAAAATAGTCTTATTGTCGAAAAAGACAAGAATCAGAGACACGGAACCAAAGATCACAGAAAATAAGTTCATGAGACGAGGCATTTGAGTCATTTTTGCTTTGTATTTCTTAGTTTTTGTTTCGAAATAAACATAGATTTATCCCACGAGGGAAAGGACGATTTCCACATGAAGGACCCGCTACTTAGAACGGGACATGATGGAGAGCCCTGAACGGAACGAGACCCACTGAACACCAACCCAATCTCGATGAAAAAAAGAGAATAAAAAGACCGCCGAGAAAGCTTTTTTTTTTGACTCAACTCGGCCTCGAATCAAAAGTCTTTCTCCTTTCGCTACGATCTTTCTTCTCTTATGAAATTTCGAGATCAAAAGAGCGCTCCTAAAAGCAGCCTTTCTCTTATCCGCCAAAGGCTCTTATTATTATTTTTTTAGAATAAATATAGGAAGGAGATCTTACTTCTTCTAAGGAGATGAGCTACCTAGCTGTATATGCGGGTCTCGATAATGGAAGAGAGAAGAGAGGAAAGAGACAGAGGAGTACGCGAAAAGAAAGAGGGAGAAGAGAGCTATTCAAGGCTACTCAACTCGATGGGGAAGGGCTTGCTTGTGGCGAGCGGCTGCCAGTGACTCGAGGTTCTGAAAGAAAGAACTCTCGGATAATTCAGCTCTGGGGTATATCTCTTATCTGCTGTTCACGAATCCGTTTTCAGGTTTGTTTTCAGGGTCTTTTCTCTTTCAGTTGCTGCTCCAATGAAACCTAGGAAGGAAAACCCTCGATGGCTTACTAAGCTTATAAAGGCAAGTCTGACTTCCTTCTTTTGCCTTCAAGGAGAGAGTCTTGAAAGAAAGGTGTCAAGCTCCTTCTGCGCCGCTACTACTCATTTTTTTGTTCTATCTTCCTAGTGAGTTGAGCCGGGGCAATCAAGCCTTTGAAACTAATGAAAATCGAACTAACAATCAACTAGCCAATCCAGCTGACATTGAAAGCAGATGTCATAAATATGGAAAGCGAGTGAGGGAATGGACTCCTCTAGCTCATTATCCCATTCTATCCCTGTCACCCGACAGTGCCTTCGCTCTCCCCTTTGGGTTTGTTGATGGGTTGGTATGCTAGTTGTGTATGTTTTTATCTTTTCGGAGAAGCGGAATGGCAAGAAGCAGAGAAAAAGACAATGAAAAACCGAAGGAAGGTTGATTCGAAAGCTGTCATGTAAGATTACAAAGAGGACTGCTACCGTAACTGCTTGACTAAGTCCTCGGTAGAACTCTTCCTTTCCACTCCTGACATCCGCTCTGAAACAAGCTTGGTGTATGGCGCACCGCAATCAACGGATGTGAGTGAATGCATTGGCCGATTCTCATGCCTAATGTCTAAGCCGGAGGCCCCTCCTGACAACTGTATTTGAGTCCGTTCACTCCTCACTCTCCTAACGCGGGGTAAGTTATTATTGATATCCGACTGCCGGTGTCGGTACCTACGACTGTGGAATGCTTTTTTTATGTTATTAAAAGAGGAACTCAAAGTCTAGTTTGACTTCAGCCATAGTGGACAGGAGAAGCAAAGAAGAGTGAAGGCGAAGTGCACCTGATCTTGCCAGATCCAACTTAAATTGGCCCCGAGAGTTCCTCCTCTTCTTTCTGAGATCAACTCGGTCTGTGATTATAGCTTATATTTTAATATAAGCGATAGCCCTCCTCAATGGAATCAATCCATCCTTTCTCTCTTCTTTCTTATCCGACCGGGCTACCTCCGGAAACGAACGGTAGGGATCTTTCTTTTCTTTCTTTTTAGTCACGATCAGAAGATAGTAGGGCTGTTATAGAATTCTCTTCTTCCTCATCAACCTATAGCCCTGTCTGAAATCAAAGCTAGGGTTACGGAAGGGTGGAACTTGACTTCTTCCTTTGCTTAGGGAATAGGTTGGGTTAAGTATGGGGGTACGGCTGAACCGGAAGGAGATATCTAAGAAAAGCCTTCGATAAGGAGCGAAGCCACTCGAACGAATGTGAGAGGAGCGAAAGTCTGTGATCGAATTTCACCGACAGAGATGAGGTCAGGTGCTCCCGGGATGGCTAACATAAAGGAGAGAGGGGCGACAGCCGCGAGGCACTTTTGCTTTGATTTTCTTGTTTCGGGAGATGGGCTTTCGTATTAGTTGGGTTTGATTCTACCGAGGCAATGTTCAGGAAATTGGGCTTCCTTTTTCTAAGTTTTGAATATATCTTTGGTCACTTTCTTTGTTTGTGCAAGTAATCTGATTTTGCTTCGAGCACAGGGCTTCACAAGTCAAGTAACGGATCCCATTACTGTAGGGCTTCCCGCCCAAATGCTCCAATAGAGCTCTTCCCGCCTTCCAGATACTAGTGAAAACTTGTTTTATAGGTTGGTTGGAATGGGGGGTTGCTCCTATCTTGACTCGATGCTTGGTCACTAGCAGACTTGTCCCTCCGCGGATTCGTAGACCCACTAAAGTCAAGATAGGTCAAAGAAAGGACTATCTCCGGTGGATCTTTTAACTTCAGTCTGTGGTCGTAGAGAAGGTAAATAGCCTCATTTCGGGGCTGGGGAGAAAGGAGAAGCGGCAGTGTCGGTAAAGCCGCAAGTCCTAATCGTAGCACATAGGCCGTTGAAGAAATTCGGTAAGCCTTGGCAAGCCGCCTTGTACGGGCGGAAAGCATTTATCGTATAGTAGTAATAGTTATACCCCTCGTTCCTACTTGAGTCGGCTAGTCCCGTCCCGGGAAGCTAAGAACCGTCATAGCCCAAAGGTGCGAATTCAAAAATGTCTTCAAAGAAAGAAGACTAGGGACTCTCAATAACGGGGAATAAAGACTCAGAGTGGTTCTCTGTCTGTGCCCCTTTTTCCAGCCATGTAGGTTTTCTTGAAGCACAAGCCATTCTAAGAGCGCCATTCAAGCGGCTAAAGACTGTTGGGAGAGTCCAGGGCGGTCCGGCGACCATTGCCCCTTTTGGATGTAGCTATTTCCTTACATATAGAGGAATCGAGGAGATTCGTATACACCCAGAAGCTCGCAAGACCCACGGCGCCTTGCTACAATAACGAGTGGCTAGTTCGTTGGGGGATACCCGTCTACTTCGCTTCACCAAGCAGACCCCACGTACTTTAATTGTCCGTCTGCTACTACGAACCCGACCCATAGGCCCATACCTTTCTCGACCGAAGCCATAAGTAGTAGTTTAACGCTTGATCGAAGCGGCAGTTACCAGGCCGGGCAGAAGGACGCAAAAAGCCAAATGTTACAGGGGCTTGGGATGCCTCACCGTTCAGGAACAGGATGAGGCAGAAGCACTTGCTCTGAGAAAGAGAGAAGTGTTATAAATAAAGAAAGCTCTTTCAAGCTCGTGTAATAGCAGCAAAGGGCAGCCCTTATATTAGAGAAAAGTTTGAGAAAGGGGCACTCATGACAGCAAGAAAAGGTGATCCCCGAGCCTAGAAAAAGAGTTAAGAGTTCACTTGCTTCTCCACCTACGCGTTTATTCCCAGTTCGATCGTGGCTCGGAGAGCTACTTGATGGGTTAGCGTCTTCCTGTCTTTCCTGCTATTCCAACAACGGCTTGGGTTAGCGTCTTCCTGGATAGCTTTCTTTCACTCTTTCACGGCCCGGCCGAGCAACAATAGGAAGTGCTTTCTTAGCATAAAAAAAAGCAAGCTTTCAAACCCTCACTGTGGTGGGTATGGTCTGGACCTATAGAAGATCTTTTCAACAGGAATTTTTCCAAAAAGATTGGAAGCTTTAGCGGATGTGCCTGCCTATGATTGATCTTTCTTACGGTGAAACCCGCTTGGTTTACTTGGTTTCACTTCCTACTTGCTAACTCCGAGTTTGCAAAATAGGGAATACCTTAGTTCATTCCTTCCTCAGGGCATTTAGGAATGTATGGATGGGGATACTTCTTTGTTTGAGCTACCCTTGCTTTCGAGTTAGCTACTAGCTTGTTTCGGGGACTGGACTGGCTTGGTTTAACTCCGTGCTTAGCTGGATTGGTTTAAGAATTCGATTCTACACTCATCGCGTACCTTCTTTGTTACACTCAGGGAGATACCTACTTTCATCGTTAGATCGAGTTCTGCCTACTCGACTAATACCAGCTATCATTTCTTAGTCTTGGAGGAGTGTTGAGTTGTGACAAGCTATATGGCTGTGACATGGAGCCACTCAAATTCGGTAAGTGAATCCAACCCGAAAGCGGTCCCAAGCCTCCTTCATCATTAACATCTCTCTTTCTCATTCCCCGCTTGACATCTTTGTCTCTCAATGGTGCTCCGCGCATTCTGGATATTTTTGTTAAGCATTCACTTAGAGATGTCGTCTTCCTCCCGATAAGAAGCTATCGGCTTTTGCTACGGTACGGGTTTTTCGGGAAAAATAATTGGCCCGGAGAGTCTTTTACCTCTAGCCACTGAACCACCGCCCTTACGTTTACATAATAGGAGGGAGGCACCCGGGACAGAACAATCATGCTTTGGTCTTTTGTGACGGGCTCCCTTTATCACGACCGAAGCCTTTCATATCGGCTTCTGGGGCTTGGTTTGTTTTTGATGGAAAGGGGCAAGGGACAGAGGAGTCCACTAGCCTGTCTTTCCGGCCTCACTTGATCGGGCTGTATTTCCTGACCTGACTGACCTCTCGGGTTACCACTGGACTGTGAGGGCTGCTTACAGCTCCAAACCAAAGAGGAATCCTTTGGCATGCAAGCCGATGCTTTGATTGCATGGACCACTTGGTGGGGCTGCTGCTTACCGAAGCCTCTTTTCTGACTTTTTCAGTTTGGTTAAGGTCGACGAAAGCCCTTTCTTGTGTCTGACCTTTCTCCGAATGCGCAAAACTAAGACTTTATAGCGAAGTCCAATGACATTGATCCGCA